AAGAGATATAAAACACTTTGAGCAATATGACGGACGTTTAGAAAGTTTCAGTCCAAGAAAGCTACTAAATGTCTTAAGGGCTATACCTAAAGGTAGACGAATAGAAATGTTGTATGGACGTTTTCTGGAAAAGCATAAAGTAAAGCCTTTGTTCTACCGTACACAGTTAATTTTTTAAAGTAAGTATGATGGGGTAATATGGGACAAAAAATAAATCCACTTGGTTTCAGACTTGGTACAACCCAAAGTCATTATTCTCTTTGGTTTTCACAACCAAAAAACTATTCGGAAGGTCTACAAGAAGATCAAAAAATAAGGGATTGTATCAAAAATTATGTACAAAAAAATACAAAAACATCCTCAGGTGTCGAAGGAATTGCACGTATCGAAATTCAAAAAAGAATAGATCTGATACAGGTAATAATTCATATGGGATTTCCAAAGTTATTAATAGAAAATAGACCACAAGGGGTCGAAGACCTAAAACTAAATGTACAAAAAGAATTGAATTGTGTGAACCGAAAACTCAACATTGCTATTACAAGAATTGCAAAACCTTATGGGCACCCTACTATTCTTGCCGAATTTATAGCCGGACAACTAAAGAGTAGGGTATCATTTCGAAAAGCAATGAAAAAAGCTATCGAATTAACCGAACAAGCTGATACAAAAGGAATTCAAATCCAAATTGCAGGCCGTATCGATGGAAAAGAAATTGCACGTATCGAATGGATAAGAGAGGGTAGGGTTCCCCTACAAACCATTCGCGCGAAAATTGATTATTGTGCCTATACGGTTCGAACTATCTATGGGGTATTGGGTATTAAAATTTGGATATTTATAGACGAGGAATAATAAGCCTTTACTTGACTTGTCTTTCTGTTTCGATTTAACGATGGAACAAAAAATGACAACCTTTTTCATTCTTTTTTCCACCCAATGAATTCTAATTTTTAATCCCATAAGGTTTAATAAAAATTCGATTGACCTTTTAATAAAATTGCCATGCTTAGTGTGTGACTCGTTGGTTTTTGTTAAAATTAAAACTAAACAAAAAGAAAGAACACATAATACGAAGTATAAACTAATAACTATAGAACTAATAACCAACTCATCGCATCACATTATCTGGATCCCAAGAAGCAATCAAGATACGCTATTTTAGTCCTATCATTGTAGCAACTCCATTTTGGTTTGGCATAAACAATTAAAATTAATTAGATTTATTGTCAAACAAAACAAAATTAAAAAAAAAAGGATACGGATAAATGGAAAGTTGAGAGAAAGAAAAAAAAAATGAATAGAATAGATATACGATTCCAATATGTAAGGTCTTTGAAACATCTCAGAAAATAAAATGTAATAAAGCATCAATACAGATTCACACATAATTATATGATATAAATCTGTTCATAGAAAAAAAGAGCTTCGAGCCAATAACGACTAAGAGGGTTGGCTCAAGAACAAATTTCATTAAGAGCTCCGTTGTAGAATTCAGACCTAACCATTAATCAAGAAGCGATGGGAACGATGGAACCCGTGAATACATAAGATTCAATTCAAAATGAATCCTGATGATTCAGCGGAAAGGATGGCGGAACGAACCAGAGACCAATTCATATATTCTGAAAAATGAGAAGCTAACTCTACAGCTGAAATAGATATTGAAAGAGTAAATATTCGCCCGCGAGAATTCCTTTTTTTCTTTTTATTGAATTCGTCATATTTTAGCAATCCAATATGAAAAAAAAAAATTTATAATAAAGAAAATGAAAAATAAAGAAATAATATCGAAAAAAAAACAAAAATATACAAGACAAAAAAGAACTAAACTAGATATTTAATATTTAATTATATACCCAAAGAAAAATATCTAGTAAACTGGATGAATCTAAAAGAATTTATTGATTCAGTGTATTATTACATGTATATATTAATTATATAAAATTAAATATTCATTTTTTGAATTTTTTCATGCGCGAGGAGCCGGATGAGAAGAAACTCTCACGTCCGGTTCTGTAGTAGAGATGGAATTACAAAATAACCATCAACTATAACCCCAAAAGAACTAGATTTCGTAAACAACATAGAGGAAGAATGAAGGGAATGTCTTATCGAGGGAATCGTATTTGTTTCGGAAGATATGCTCTTCAGGCACTTGAACCCGCTTGGATCACGTCTAGACAAATAGAAGCAGGGCGACGGGCAATGACACGAAATGCACGTCGCGGTGGAAAAATATGGGTACGTATATTTCCCGACAAACCAGTTACAGTAAGACCCGCGGAAACCCGTATGGGTTCGGGGAAAGGATCTCCCGAATATTGGGTAGCTGTTGTCAAACCAGGTCGAATACTTTATGAAATAAGCGGAGTGGCCGAAAATATAGCCCGAAGGGCTATCGCAATAGCGGCATCGAAAATGCCTATAAGAACTCAATTCATTATTTCAGGATAAGAATGTAGAACTAAAGGAAATGGATCTTTTGGATAAAAACAAATGGAAGTTTTTTTGGACAAACAATATTTCTTTTTCTTTTTCACCCTTTGCATTTATTTGTGCATTGAAAGAACAGATAAAAACAAAATATGATTCAACCTCAGACCCATTTGAATGTAGCAGACAACAGCGGGGCTCGAGAATTGATGTGTATTCGAATCATAGGAGCTAGTAATCGCCGATATGCTCGTATTGGTGACGTTATTGTTGCTGTGATCAAAGAAGCAATACCCAATACGCCCTTAGAAAGATCCGAAGTGATCAGAGCTGTAATTGTACGTACCTGTAAAGAACTCAAACGCAACAACGGTATGATAATACGATATGATGACAATGCTGCAGTTATCATTGATCAAGAAGGAAATCCCAAAGGAACTCGAATTTTTGGTGCGATTGCCAGGGAATTGAGACAAAACTTTAGTAAAATAGTTTCATTAGCTCCTGAAGTATTATAAGATGAGAAACAGGGTATTTGAATGAAATAGTAGATTGTGTATCACGTATATACCTTTCCTTTTTTATTATTAATTAATAATAAACTAATAAAAAGACATGTTGATTATATCAAATTTTTGGGACACCACGTATTTTAGTTCATCATGGGTAAGGACACTATTGCTGATATAATAACCTCTATACGAAATGCTGACATGAATAGAAAAGGAACGGTTCGAATAATATCTACTAACATCACCGAAAACATTGTTAAAATACTTTTACGAGAAGGCTTTATCGAAAATGCGAGAAAACATCAAGAAAAAAACCAATATTTTTTGGTTTTAACTCTACGACATAGAAGAACTAAGAAAGGTCCGTATAGAAATACTTTCCATTTAAAAAGGGTCAGTCGACCTGGTCTACGAATCTATTCTAACTATCAACGAATTCCTAGAATTTTAGGTGGAATGGGGATTGCAATTCTTTCTACCTCTCGAGGTATAATGACGGATCGGGAGGCTCGACTAGAAGGAATTGGCGGAGAAATTTTATGTTATATATGGTAATCCCTATAATATCCGAGTTGGATCCAAAATTTCCTAGTTGTGAACAAAAAAAGAGAAAGGACGGCTTGTCTAATATCACTCCTCTATTAGTTGATACTTTAAGGGGGTTTTGCCTCGAATGAAAGAACAAAAATGGATTCATGAAGGTTTAATTACTGAATCACTTCCTAATGGTATGTTCTGGGTTCGTTTAGATAATGAAGATCTGATTCTAGGTTATGTTTCAGGAAGGATACGACGTAGTTCTATACGAATCCTGCCGGGAGATAGAGTTAAGATTGAAGTAAGCCGTTATGATTCAACCAGAGGTCGTATAATTTATAGACTCCGCAACAAGGATTCGAACGATTAGGCAGTTTTTCAACTTCAACACTCCTTTCTCCATGAATACAATTCGAGATTCAAAATATCAAGAAACTTATTTTCTTCCAATAAATAAATTAAAAATTAAAACAAGGAATAACAAATATGAAAATAAGGGCTTCCGTTCGTAAAATTTGTGAAAAATGTCGACTGATCCGCAGACGGGGACGAATTATAGTAATTTGTTCTAACCCAAAACATAAACAACGACAAGGATAATCATCCTACTATACGAAAAACTAAAAAGAATTTTCTAAAAGAAAAGAAGTGCTAAAAGATTGAATTGATGTAAAAAAACGGAAGGCTTTGTTTTGACATGAAATGGATATATCCATAGATCTTTGACTCATATTTATGAGATAATAAAATATGGCAAAACCTATACCAAAAATTGGTTCACGTAGAAATGGACGTATTAGTTCGCGTAAAAGTGCACGTAAAATACCAAAGGGTGTTATTCATGTCCAAGCAAGTTTCAATAATACCATTGTGACTGTTACAGATGTAAGAGGTCGAGTGGTTTCTTGGGCTTCTGCCGGTACTTGTGGATTCAGGGGTACAAAAAGAGGGACACCATTTGCGGCTCAAACCGCCGCGGGAAATGCTATTCGTACAGTGGTGGAGCAAGGTATGCAACGAGCAGAAGTCATGATAAAAGGTCCTGGTCTCGGAAGGGATGCAGCATTACGGGCTATTCGTAGAAGTGGTATATTATTAAGTTTCGTACGAGACGTAACCCCTATGCCACATAATGGCTGCAGACCTCCTAAAAAAAGACGCGTGTAGAAATAAGAATTGAAGAGATTTCAAGAGAAATAAATGATTCAAAGATATGATCAATTTTGTAAAATATTACTATGGTTCGAGAGAAAATAAGAGTATCTACTCGGACACTTCAGTGGAAGTGTGTTGAATCAAGAACAGATAGTAAATGCCTTTATTATGGGCGCTTTATTCTCTCTCCACTTATGAAAGGTCAAGGTGATACAATAGGCATTGCGATGCGAAGAGCGTTGCTTGGAGAAATAGAAGGAACATGTATCACACGTGCAAAATCTGAGAAAATACCACACGAATACTCGACCATATTAGGTATTCAAGAATCAGTACACGAAATTTTAATGAATTTGAAAG